TTCTACACCGCTGCTCAATACCTTAGGGGATCGACTCTATTACATAAGTTGATTCCTAACTTTTATCTCATATCGTGACATAAGTAAGCAGTTCTTATTGTATCGGCCCAAAACCTCACTAATTGATCTTTACGGTGCTTATTCTTCTATCAATTAGATCCTTTGTTTATCCATAGACTAAAGGATCTAGGCATACCTATTTCTTCATATTTGGACTTCTATGAAGTTTCTTTCTTTTTCTTTGCTACAGCTGATAAAAATCGTTGTTTTGGACACGATAGATATGATATGTAGAAAGCCTATTTTCTAGTATTTATTAGCGGATTTGCTCTTTCTTTCCTTTTTTTTCTTTCTATAGTGGAGATAGTCGCACGTAATGACAGATCACGGCCATATTATTTAAAGCTTGTGGTAAGAACGGGTTTCGTTCTAGTGCCCTAAAATAATATTCCAAAGCTTTCGTATGTTCTCCGTTCCTTGTGTGGATAAGGCCTATGTTATAGAGTATATAACTTCTATCATAGGGATCAATTTCTAGTCGCATAGCTTCATAATAATTCTGTAAAGCTTCCGCATAATTTCCTTCGGATTGAGCCGACATCCGTTACGGTCGTCTTCGATTCAAAGAATCTCCGTTCCAGAACCGTACGTGAGATTTTCATCTCATACGGCTCCTCCTTTTTTATGTGCATAATGAGAATAATACATGGAATCAAAAAAGATTGAAATAATTTCATTATGAACCGAACGGGGCTAGTGTTTTTACAAGAAATCTCTAGCCAACCTTCCTGTAAAAGATCTTTTCTTAACATCAAGTATCTTGGTACTAGATAAAAATGATAACTCTAACAATTTCTTTGTTCTTAGCACCCCTTAATTTCCAGGAATTAGTCACTTCAACAGTCTTCGATGGTTATACGGGTATCCAAAATACGAACGAGATGGATGTTTGTTGTACCAACCATTCTTGTTAGTCCCGATTCCGATAAAGAAAAGGTATAATTTATAACAAAGTTTTCGTATTGTTGATTCCTAGGCGTAGTGCTTCTTCCCCTATGCTGCCTATTGGTACTAGTGGAGTAGGGTTGACCTAACCCATAGGTGTAACCTTTCGCTCAATACTAGAATCTACAATTGAAGCATCTGAGGCTGCATTAATCGGGGATACACGACAGAAGGAATTGTTTTATTTACAAACTTCACCTTCACAATAAGCGTAGATTTCTTTCAATAATTTTTTTATTTCTCTCCCAAATAATGTATCTTTCTCCGAAGACTGAAAGCGGTAAAGAAAAAAAAACATCAAATCGCACCATCTCTGTAATAGGTGAATGCCTCTTTTTCTCCTGAAGTTGTCGGAATTATTCGTAATAAGATATTGGCTACAATTGAAAAGGTCTTATCAATAAAATTTCCATTTATCCGAGATCTGGGCATAGGTAGCAATCCATTCTATAATTTCTTTTACTTACCTCTTGTGAGAAAATGATCCCACAAACAAAGAAATTGTACAGTACGAAATAACATAAAAAAAAAAATAAAAAAAAAAGAGATCAATTGATTCGTTCTAATTCATTGATTTAATCTGGTATAAAATTGATTTAATTTGGTAATTTAATTTGGTATAAATATTGTAAGTAAAAAGAATAACTATTGGAAAAAGATGGGAGCGCCATCTTCGCAAAAATGAAATGAATAGATATATATCTTTTTTTTTTTAACAGTTTTTCACAAAAAAAAATTATCTTTATACCCCCCCCCTTGAAGGAAGGGTTTTTCTTTGATGAAAAGTTTTCTATATTTTTTTTATAGTTAGAATTGACTGTACGTACCTATCAAAAAATCTAATATGAATGACTCACTATTCACTCGGTTTCTGGGCCATAATCATTATGTAGGAGAGATGGCCGAGTGGTTCAAGGCGTAGCATTGGAACTGCTATGTAGGCTTTTGTTTACCGAGGGTTCGAATCCCTCTCTTTCCGTACCTTTCACCTAATTCACCAATCTTATTGACAGCAATGTATCAAAGCAAATAACAATGGATACCATTATTCCAACAGTTAAGTTAGACCTTTCTTTTATTTCGATATAGATTCTTTATTCCTATGTTCCGCAGTACAGAAAATAAAATACTGGAAAGAGTAGACAGCAGGGAATGAAAATATCCCTACCGATCCGTGATCCATGACTGGGAGAAAAATCCCCGTATCAAACTCCTTACTTTGGTGGGTCTTTTTACTTAGGCGAAAAGGGAAAAATTGTCCGAACCCTTGTTTTCTTGTTTTATTTTAATTAGGTTTAAGTCTGACGAGAATAATATTCTACAACTAGCAATTCATTTATTTTCAAACCGACCCATTGACTATCTATTATTTGATTGACTAATCCTTTATATTGGAATGGTTGAAGGGTCAAATGTTTTGGTAATTCCTCACGGGGGGATGAATCAAGATAATTTTGAATCAGAGCTCTAGATTTTTGTTCATCCCTCGCTGTAA